ATTCACGAGGTTTTTTAAAACCACCAGTGAGATACACACGAAATACGTGCAGAATCATCATTAGGACCATCATACTTGCCGACCATCGATGAACTGATCGGATTAACCAACCAAAGTTAGCTTCAGTCATTATATATTGAACAGAAGCAAAAGCCTCTGTAACGGTTGGACGATAATAAAAAGTCATAGCAAATCCCGTAGCTACTTGTACTAAAAAACAAGTAAGCGTAATTCCTCCTAGACAATAAAATATGTTGACGTGAGGAGGAACATATTTACTAGTTATATCATCTGCAATTGCCTGAATTTCAAGACGTTCTTCGAACCAATCATAGATTTTATTGAGATAGGTAAAACAAGGAGACCCCCCCCGAGAACCGTATATGAAAATTTCATCTCGTACGGCTCAAACATAAACACCCCAATACTATAGTTCTAACGGATGTGTGGAATAGAAAGTTTTAAATTTATGAATTCTATGCATTCCTTTTTTTTTTTTTCTTAAGATATGTAAAGAATAAAAAACACGAAAACTATTCTTTGTGGTTATAATGCCAAAAAATCAAGTCGGCTCATTCGTCTCTATATTGATCATTATAGGCCTCTTGAATCTTCTATTTACCTATTTTCTTTGTTGTTATTTATGTGTAATGCAGCTTTACTGTTGTTTTTTTATTGATAGGAATTCTCTTGTTAAGACCCTATGAATCGATTAAAACCTCAGATTCATACTAGAACCACGACGATTCAATAAAACCTTCTCAAAATAAGTCCCAAAATTCCCTGAGTAAGAACCGTTGGATGATCACTTATTCAATGACTAGATCTAATGACGAAAAATCAAAAGAAATCTTTGTCCTTTGATCAAAATAAGTCTAAACGGAAGTTTGAAAGAAAAAAAATTTTCTATTTATAACTTCTAACTCTTTAAAATTTTTCCGGCCACGAGGTCTGACTATTAAGTATGAATCATAGTTCTAATACTTTGTAATGTAATCTATTTCATATATTCCGTGCTCCAGATACAAAAATGAATATCCGACGAAGTAAAACCATCTCTATCAAGATGACAGATCTATTCTCTGTACTAGCCATAGGATCAATTATAACAAGTCACACACTCATATTCCGGAAATACAGAAAAAAGAAATTCCACGGTCGAACTACCAAAATAGACTGGGATAAAAATCAGAAAACTAAATGCTTCACTTTGTATTGAAAAAGCTAGTTAATGGTTCTTGTAAATTTAATTCATTAAATCTAATTCATTGAAATTCCATCTAGTAAAATGGAAGAATTATAAATCTCCAAAATAATAGATAGAAATACTGCAAATAGAGCCATTGCGAGACCCATCAAAGGAGTAGTTCCCCAACCAGGAGCTACTTTACCATATTCTGAATTCAATGGTTTCAATAAACTCCCAGCATTAGTTCGTTTGGGGCGACCAGATCTAGAACTACCCTCAACGGTTTGTGTAGCCATAATATTTTATATTCATTAAGATCTGTTGACTTTGTATACCATTCCGTTGTAAATAAATGATCTTATCATAGATCCATTGTGGTCTTAAAACTACATAATGTCTTAAAACTATATAATAATGGAAACAGCAACCCTAGTTGCCATCTTTTTATCTGGGTTACTTGTAAGTTTTACCGGGTACGCCTTATATACTGCGTTTGGGCAACCCTCTCAACAACTAAGAGATCCATTCGAGGAACACGGGGACTAGTCGAAGTAACGATCCTCCCAATAGTGGGAGGATCATTATTTTCAATTGAGATAATGAAAAATCATTTCACCATTTTACTTTTTAGTTGGAACTTTAGGCGGTTCGCGAAAAAAGATAGCGAAAAAAATTATTCCTAGAGTTGAGACTAAAAGGAATGTATAAACCAATGCTTCCATAGATTCGATCGTGGTTTACAATTATAGCTTCCATAGCTGTTTATTTTGGACCGTCTCCTGGATAAAGAAAGAACAAAAGTCAAAGAAAAGGCCAAATGTCAAATCAAGATTTATCCAGTACCCCAACCCTATAGTCAGTCAAATAAAATAAAAACGAAAGGTAACAAAGCAATATGTATCAAACCCCCTGTCTTCTTGTAGTTGGATCTCCAAGTTTTTGGAATGCCCCAAATTCCACTTGAGCATCTAAATCTGGATCAATACCAGCAAAAACATCTCTAAATAGGGTTCTAGCACCATGCCAAATGTGTCCGAAAAAGAAGAGCAAAGCAAACGAAGCATGCCCAAAGGTAAACCAACCCCTTGGACTGCTACGAAAAACACCATCGGATTTCAAAGTAGCACGGTCTAATTCAAAAATTTCACCCAATTGAGCACGTCTAGCATATTTTTTCACAGTAGCAGGGTCACTATAACTGACTCCATTTAGTTCGCCGCCATAGAACTCAACAGTTACACCTACTTGTTCGACACTATATTTTGATTCTGCCCGTCTAAAAGGAACATCAGCTCTAACAATTCCGTCCCCATCGACCAAAACAACTGGAAATGTTTCAAAAAACGTCGGCATACGACGTACAAAAAGTTCATGCCCCTCTTTATCTCTAAAGATAGGATGTCCTAACCACCCAACAGCTATTCCATCCCCGTTGTCCATTGAACCCGCTCTGAATAATCCCCCTTTTGCCGGATTATTACCGATGTAATCATAAAAAGCTAGTTTTTCAGGAATTTTAGACCAAGCTTCAGATAAACTTTGATTTTCGGCTAAGCCAGCACCAATTCTTCGATATATTTCTTGTTGGAAGTATCCTTGATCCCATTGATAGCGCGTCGGACCAAACAATTCAATCGGGGTAGTTGCTGAACCATACCACATAGTTCCAGCAACTACAAAAGCTGCAAAAAAGACAGCAGCAATACTACTGGAAAGGACGGTTTCAATATTTCCCATACGTAACCCTTTGTATAGGCGTTGGGGCGGACGAACACTAAGATGAAATAGGCCTGCCAATATGCCTAAGGTCCCTGCTGCAATATGGTGAGAAGCTATTCCTCCCGGAACAAAAGGATCAAAACCTTCCACACCCCACGCTGGATTTACGGCCTGTACCCTTCCAGTTAATCCATAAGGATCGGACACCCATATTCCAGGGCCATACAATCCTGTTACATGAAATGCACCAAAACCAAAGCAAGCCACCCCTGAGAGAAATAAATGAATTCCAAAGATTTTAGGCAAATCCAAAGAGGGTTTTCCTGTACGTTCATCAGTAAATATTTCTAGATCCCAATACACCCAATGCCAGATAGCTGCCAAAAAACACAAGCCAGAAAACACAATATGTGCCCCGGCCACACCTTCGTAACTCCAAATACCCGGATTCGTTACAGTCCCTCCTGTGATACTCCAACCGCCCCACGAATTCGTTATTCCTAAACGAGTCATGAAGGGTATAACGAACATACCCTGTCTCCACATTGGATCAAGAACAGGATCAGAGGGATCAAAAACGGCTAATTCGTATAGAGCCATCGAACCGGCCCAACCAGCAACCAGAGCTGTATGCATTATATGGACAGCAATCAAACGACCCGGATCATTCAATACGACGGTATGAACACGATACCAAGGCAAACCCATGGAAATACCCCTTTATCAACGAAAAATAGACACAATGTAACTTTATTGCATTGAAAAAAGCTATGCTATGGACCCCCTTTTTTAGGGGATTCTCTCGGGGAAAGCATTAATATTTGTTTGATGCTTTGCGTAATAATTACTTTTAGTAATAATGAAACTTTTTTGTTCGTAGGAACAAAAAGAAGCAGATCTATTCTATACCCGATAAGTAACAATACGCAATGGTAAGGGGTTGATACCATTTTATATGGGTGAATCTATATATATTTGTTCATCATTCAAAGGACTCATTTGGAAGAATTTTCCTTAATTCATTTTGTCTTATTTTTTTTTTTATTTTATGAACTTAGTCAATCTATGGATAAAATGGGATAATAAAATCAATAGCATTAGGCCACTAAACCCACTGTTACGCTTTCACATCAAAGTGAGATATAGTACTTAATTTTTCTTTTATTTAATGCCTATTGGTGTTCCAAGAGTACCCTTTCGAAGTCCTGGAGAGGAAGATGCATTATGGATTGACGTATAGTGCGACTTGTCAGATATATTGGGCATACGGTATTTCCCCGTTCTCTTCCCCGATCGAGATATTCCCTCTTTCGCCCGAGAAAGATTGATTCAATTATCAAAAATTTGGAGCGTGAAGTGCAATTAGATCCATTTTTTAGGGAGGGTATACGGATTAATATTATCAATTAGAATAATTTATGGTTGGCTTGGTTAGACCAATTAAATGAAGTATCCAGGCTCCGTTTAGAAAAAAACCAATTGGTAATAAATATATTTAATATATTTATGATTACTACTTAATATCATATTTATATCATATTTTAGTTATTTCGATTTATTTAGATATTTAGAAATAAAAGTGATGCTAATCAATCGAGTAATATGATGAATGCGTTGAATATTTGTTGGAAGACATGAAATGAATAAAAAAAAAATAGGGAAGTCGTAGCAAAAGGACGTGGTATTGGGGCATTTGTCCTATATGTACAAATCCAAATCGGGCGGATCTTTACGCGGAGTAGAGCATAAACCTAAAAAAATTGAAGAAGCCCAGTCAGGAACAAGAAAATTACATCGCGATTAAAATTGTATCTCGATGAAACAATACATCAATGAGAAGTTAGTCAGATAAGCTTAGCAATTTTTTTAGATAAACAAAACAGGCCAAAACTCATCTTTCGTGAAAAATGAAAGAAAAGTCCATTTTATCTATTTTATTTTTATTAAGTTATAAGTTATAAGTTAAAAAACCTGTTATGAAAAAAAAAGCTAGAATCTACACATTGATTTTTTTCATGATTTTTGTTGAACCGTATGCATCAAAAGGTGCATGTACGGTTTCTAAGGGATACCATTTTATCCCAATCAACCGACTTTATCGAGAAAGATTACTTTTTTTAGGCCAAGGGGTTGATAGCGAGATCTCGAATCAACTTATTGGTCTTATGGTATATCTCAGCATAGAGGATGATACCAAAGATCTTTATTTGTTTATAAACTCTCCTGGCGGGTGGGTAATACCCGGAGTAGCTATTTATGATACTATGCAATTTGTGCGACCAGATATACAGACAATATGCATGGGATTAGCCGCTTCGATGGGATCTTTTATTCTTGTCGGAGGGGAAATTACCAAACGTCTAGCATTCCCTCACGCTCGGCGCCAATGAGTTTTTTATTTGATTTGAGAGAAAAAAGAAAACTATGCCTTCGCTCTATATGAATATTTAAGTAATAATAGCATGGCACTTCGAATTCGATATGAGAAATGTTTTTTATTTAAACCGTTAGATTACGTATCGAAAGAGTAGTATGAGATAAAAAGGCATTTTCGAGTTTAGTCAATCCGTCGGGAGGCCTATTTCAGCGTCACAAACTTTTTTGTTTTCACACCAGGGGGCTAACAATATTTAGGTTATAAAAGAATATAAAAATAAATCTTGTTTTTTTATTTGAAAAAAAAAAAAAAGAAACTTTGGGATTGCTAAATAACAGACGAAATAAATATATAAAGCAACGGAACCATCATAGTATTTTTATAGTATTTTTGAACTACTACAAAAGGAAGGGCGGTTATTGGATTATTTACCAACCTGAGTCTGATAGACTCTATCATTTTTTTTTCTATTTCTTCAATGTAAGTAAGGTAAAAGTAAATTCCATTATAGAGCCGTATGCAATGCGCAAAAAATGCCTGTACGGTTGTTCAATTATATCTTTTTTGATTATTCTTTATCTACTCACCTTTCACTTTCATCATGCGAGTATAGAAGAAACATTTTTTATGTTATATCATAGATTATATCATCAGGGTAATGATCCATCAACCCGCTAGTTCTTTTTATGAGGCACAGACGGGAGAATTTGTCTTGGAAGCGGAAGAGCTGCTGAAGCTGCGCGAAACCATCACAAGGGTTTATGCCCAAAGGACAGGCAAACCCTTATGGGTTGTATCCGAAGACATGGAAAGAGATGTTTTTATGTCAGCAACAGAAGCCCAAACTCATGGAATTGTTGATCTTGTAGCGACTGAATAAAAAAAAACAAGGATTTCACATGAATTCGTGATTTGATATTTTATCTTCTTACCGAATTTACTATTCTATTTATATCTATTACTATTCTATTTAGAAATTTCTTAATATAGAAATTTAATTTATAATATAGAAAAAAAAGAATTTCTAAGGATCCGGTTAAGATCGATCTAAACCAGCCCATTATATATATATGATTCAACATGCCAACTATTAAACAACTTATTAGAAACACAAGACAGCCAATCAGAAATGTCACGAAATCCCCCGCTCTTGGAGGATGTCCTCAGCGACGAGGAACATGTACTAGGGTGTATGTGCGACTCGTTCAGACCGTGGACTAGGATAAAAGAAAGAAAACAATTGATCCAGTATCACCAATCCGTACCAGTGAGTAGGATAGAATGGACGAACTCCATTGAATATTCAATAACTTAAAAAAAAAGATCTATCCTTCGATTGGGGTATCAAATGTATGGTTCCCGTTGGTGCAAATCCAATCACCTCAATTTTAAATTTAAGATGAGAAAGGATTCCCCATTGATAGCAAATGGTATTCATTAAGCGGGGGAAATCTTATTTTAAAAAGTCAAAATTTTAGGCCTTATTCTTGAAACAACGGACTAATAGGGTCAGCTACTCAGCAAATCTTCATAATTAAATACCGTTACTGTATAAATAGATCTCGTTGTGAAAGACCTAGTACTAGATAATTTTTGGTAGAGCCAAAGGATGTGAACTGTACAAGTTAACAATAACATTCATTAAATGAAGGAAGGGCTCCGGTGTATAGAGAGGACCTCGCCGTTTAAGAAGTAACCATAGAAACGATGGAACCCACTAGAATCTATTTTTATTTATTACTTTTTATTTACTATGTGTTTTTGATACCTAGTATCAATACAATTTTTATTTCTATTTTATTTCTAGGCGAAATGCCTAAAAAAAAAAATCGTGGTCGGGAAGGTTAGAGTAGCAAAAGCCATTGGAATTTTTATTTTATACATTGGAAGAATCCGTTTTGTTATTAATAGACTAGGACACGGGAAGGGAATAACTAAAAGAAAGGAAATCAATTAGTTATTCATCAAAGTTTCATTTATTCAATGACCAGAATTAAACGAGGGTATATAGCTCGAAGACGTAGAACAAAAATCCGTTTATTTGCATCAAGTTTTCGCGGGGCTCATTCAAGACTTACTCGGACTATTACTCAACAGAAAATAAGAGCTTTGGTTTCGGCTCATAGGGATAGGGGTAGACAAAAGAGAGATTTTCGTCGTTTGTGGATCACTCGTATAAATGCAGTAATTCGAGACAATAAAGTATACTTTAGTTATAGTAGATTAATAAACAATCTGTACAAGAAACAGTTGCTTCTTAATCGTAAAATACTTGCCCAAATAGCTATATTAAATAAGAGTTGTCTTTATATGATTTCCAATGAGATCATAAAATAAAGAGATTGAAAGGAATCCGTTGGAATGGTTTAAACGGAGTTCCCTGGAAAATGAACTCTGGGAAGGTAGAGTAGAAATTAGTATAATAAAATATGAAATCGTCATCAAAATGAAGAAACACGTTCAATAAAAAGTATTTCTTATACTTCCCCTATTTTTTTTTTTTCAAATGACACGACAATCAAATCTGGATTTCCTATTTTTAGAAAAAATAGCGTCAATCCACATTTGAGTTTGGATTGGAATTTTTTTGATTCAATTCAAGAGTCATCCTATTTTTTTCTGGTTCGAAGACCCGGAGTTCTAGTGGTTGACTCGCTTCTTTCAAATTGTTTCTCATTATTAAGAAAAGGTAACGGAGATAAAATACGAGCTTGTTTTATAGCAATAGTAATTAATCGTTGTTGTTTTAAGGTCAATCGATTCACTCGTCTAGATAATATTTTTCCTTGTTCGCTAATAAATCGACTAATTAAACTCATGTTTCTATAATCAATTCGATCCCCCGATTGAATCGGAGGCAAACGCCTACGAAAAGATCGCTTGGATTTCAGAAAGATTCGCTTGGATTTATCCATGGTTTGTTTATTCCTTATCCTAAAGAAAAGACCCGAATCCTATTTCTTAATTATCCATCACAGTTGATCTGATCGAAATAGGATTTGGTTTGTTTATATTTAAATTAATATATATTAGATATATCTAATATGTCATTTTTAATCTTCCTTGGAACGGAAAACTGACACACGAGCGACCGGTTCGATCTATTTCTTTATCTCCCCGTGAATCGTATGTTTGTAACAACAGGGACAGAATTTTTTCAATTCCAATCGACTAGGCGTATTATGTCGATTCTTTTGAGTAATATATCTGGAAATGCCCGTTGATTCCTTATTAACACGATTTCGAACACAACTGGTACATTCCAAAATCACCGTTACTCGGACATCTTTACCCTTGGCCATGAGCCTCCTTTGGTTTTTGATTCATTCAATTCTTTAATTTTCCGATCCGAAATGAGGAAGAAGAAAGGAACAAAAAAAACAGGTAACTCTAAATCTAATTATGAAAGAAAGATTTCGTTGCAATAAATCAATATAAATCAATATAGTAAAAATAACAATATAGTAATAAATTAAGTAATATAATGATTTCTAGCTATATTACTAGATTTAGAATTTTAAATTGCCGAACAGCATTTCATTTTTATTTAAGTATCTTGTATGATATTGTTGCCCCAACCATCACATTTCACTCTATTTTTTATTAATTTTATTAAAATTTGAGCCTGGCCCGAGTTACTAGTTTCAACGAGGGGAACCCCCCCCCCTTTTTTTTTTNGNATATATATTCGAAAAAAAAAAAGAAGGGAAGGGATTAGTTACAGATATTTGATTCTATCTCTAATCCTTTCCCCCCCCCTACCATAGCAATAACAAGAATTAAAAAAAGGGGAATATCAACGCATCTGGAAAAAAACGATTGATCTCTATCAATAAACCTGCTAAAGATCCGAACCATAGAGTACTTACTACCGGTGCCACGGAGAGATATGTTTTTAGATCTCGCATTTTAAATTCTCCTCCTTCTTTATTATTTCTAATATATAATGGTAATACATATATAACCAGATGTGTATATGTACTTAATGATTGGCCACTTTTATTTATACGCGGAATCCCTAATTCAAGTTGAAATGTACAAAATAAATTGTACTCTTTTATTTAATCTTAAAAGAAATAAATATGCGCCTTTAGGCTAGAAATTTGCGAAAAATACTCATTTTTTTACAGGATCTCATATTTATTTCATACTTTAATATAATAGAAATAGAATTATATAATAGAAATAGAATAGAAGTCCTTTACTATTTTTATTTAGTATAATTCTATTTATTTGAAACCAAAACGAAGAAATGACAAGATATTTATCTATATCAATGGAAGAAATAAAGATATGGAAAACAAAACCGGGATTCTCTACAATGACACTGTAGACCAATTGAAAGGGATGTAGCGCAGCTTGGTAGCGCGTTTGTTTTGGGTACAAAATGTCACGGGTTCGAATCCTGTCATCCCTACCTATTACTTCTCTTCTGAACAGTAACGGGGAAGATCGATTAAAAGAAAATTGGATATCCATAAGAAATCTTTAATTTTTTGATAGTATATATCCAAGACATATTGGGGTCACAAAATATTCTTTGTGATAATAAAGCGCTCTTAGTTCAGTTCGGTAGAACGTGGGTCTCCAAAACCCGATGTCGTAGGTTCAAATCCTACAGAGCGTGATTCTGTGTTCTTGTTAGTCACGCTAGGTCAAAATTACCACCTAAAAAATTAAACCAATCTAATTTTTGACCTCCCGCGAATTAAAGG